ACTTTACTTATGAGTTTAAAATTGTATTAAATAATCAAGAAACAAAAATTAATAATTGATTTTTATAAATAAAAATGAATTATAGACATTATTTTTAGCTATGAAAAAATTTATTGTGAATTTTAATTTTATTTTACCTGAATAAAATTAATTAACCAATTTTTTTTTGATAACAAAATTTCGGTTAAAATATTTCTAAAAAAAATAAATTTATGTTAGAAAAAAGATTAGAATTTGCGTAAAATTTTAATGTCAGTATTATAAAATTAAAGTAATTTTCGTATTAAAAAAATTTCTTTTGGCTATAAATATCGATGTCAGAATTGGTTGAAAAAATTTTTAATATTCCTAAATTTTGTGGTACCGGGAGAGAGACCTAATAATAAAATTATCAAATTAAGCTTAAAAAATGCATAAAAAAAAGTAAAAATTTTTTAGAAAAAAAAAATGATTTTTTTCAAAAAAAATAAATTTTTGAGATCTCGAAATTTTGTAAGGGGAAAAATTCACTTGTCTTTTTTTGGGATTGGAGTGATATATATATATAATAAATATTTAATATATATATAAATAAATATATATGTATATATAACTCCTACTCTTATTATAGAGTAGGAGTTATATATATATACATTAATATATATATATATATACATGTATATATACATAATAATAATAATAATATATATATATATATATATATATATATATATATATATATATATATATATATATATATATATATATATATATATATATATATATATATATATATATATATATATATATATATATATATATATATATATATATATATATAATACTAATAACAAATAAAGTATATTTGACTAAAATCAATTTAATTTAACAAAAAATATATATTAATTTTACCGGACTCTTCAGTTTTAAGGAAAAAAAAAAAAACTGAAGAGTCATAATCTAATGGAGTCTTTAAAGGTTATTCAATAAAATTACTATATTTATAAATCTAAATGAGAGCTATATATTTATTATTAGTTTATATTTGTTGGTTATTTAATATATTTTATTTTAGTATACAAGTTTACTTGATTCTTTTATTTACATGATAATCTTTATTTGATAAGCGTTAACAGTAATTATAATTAAATTTTAAGGGGACTTTGATTTAGAAATTGAAAATAGAGTTAACAAATTTTGTGCCAGCAGTTGCGGTTAAACAATAAGCTCTAAGTAATTTTAAAATTGATATTAATTATTTTGAGGGGAAGAAATAAAAAATATTAATTTTAAGGTAAAATTTTAATTTATAAATTTATTCTGTTAAATTAATTAAGAAACTGTAGGATAAGACCAGGATTAGATACCCTGTTAATTTAGTGTAAATGTTTTGGAGTAGTAAAAGTTAGGATCTGGAAACTCAAAGAATTTGGCGGTATTTTATCTTATTAGAGGAACCTGTTTATTAATTGATAGTCCACAACTTTAATTTACTTTTAATATTATATTTGTATATCGCTGTCATGAATCTATTAAGAAATTTATTTTCTTTGTTTTTATGAAATTTATGTTAGGTCAAGGTGCAGTTTTTAAAAGAATAAAATGGGTTACATTAATTAAGTAGGAATGGAAAAAATTAAATTGAAAGTTTTGGAAAAAGGATTTAAAAGTAAAGTTAAAATAGTATTTTTATGAATAAAGATTCTAAAATATGTACACATTGCCCGTCGCTCTTGTTCATGCAAGATAAGTCGTAACATAGTAGATGTACCGGAAGGTGTGTCTGGATCGAGGTATATAGCTAAGTTTAAGTGTGTTAATTACATTAATGGGATACTTTAAAAAGTTTTACTTTTTATTTAATTTAAATTAATGGATTAGTGAAGTAATCTTTTTTGTGTACTGTAAGGGTAGTAATATTATAAAATAGAAGATTAAAGATTTTACCTTTTGTATCAGGGTTAATTTAAATACTTATTTTAGAATCCTTTCTCGAATAGGAAATATTTACATTATTTGGTTTTATTTGTATAAAAAAAGAAATTAAAAGTAATGTGGGTTTGATATAAATTTAGTTTTTCTATATCTGGTTGCTTTATTTTTGGTTTAATCAATCGAATTTATTTCTGTTTAAATTTTATATTTGTACAAGGATAATCTTGTATGTAAGTTTTTAGATGAGTATTTTGTTTATAACGTATGCTTAATATTAGTAATCGTTTTAATTTGTAGTAATTAATTAAATTAGTTTTAATATTTTATGAGATAGCTTTAAGGGGAGGTAAAGTTGTTTAATTGAATAATAAAATTGAAATAATTATGATTAAATTAGTAAATTATAAAATAATAATTAAGAACTCGGCAAATTTAATTTTCGTCTGTTTATCAAAAACATTTCTGGGAGAAAAATATTTTTGGTATGTCCTGCTCAATGCTAGTGTAAATAGCTGCAGTATATTGACTGTACAAAGGTAGCATAATCATTAGTTCTTTAATTGAGGGCTGGTATGAAAGGATGAACGTAAGATTAACTTTTTTATTGTTATGAAATTTTAACTTGGAATTTAAGTTAAAATACTTAAATGAATAAAAGGGACGAGAAGACCCTATAGAATTTAAAAATTAAATTGTAAAATAATTTTTTGGTTGGGGTGACATAAAATTAACTTTTTTTGGTTTAATCATTGATAAATGATTATATGATCCTGGGAAATCCAGAGAATAAGATAAAATTACCTTAGGGATAACAGCATAATATTTTTTGGAAGATCATATTTATGAAAATGGTTATGACCTCGATGTTGAATTAAGTTTACATTTAAATGTAGAGATTTGAGTGTTAAGTCTGTTCGACTTTAATTTTTACATGATTTGAGTTCAGACCGGCGTGAGCCAGGTTGGTTTCTATCTTTTTATAATTATTTTGATTTAGTACGAAAGGATTGATTAATTTTATTTATATTGTTTAATAAATTACTAAAATAAATTTTCTATTTTGGCAGAGTTAATGTGTTAAATTTAGGATTTATTTATGTAAAAAAATTACAGGTAGAAATATTTGTTAATATAATTATATTTACTCATAAGTCTTTTTTCTCTGATTAGTGTAGCTTTTTTGACTTTGCTTGAGCGCAAAGTTTTAGGATTTGTTCAACTACGTAAAGGACCTAATAAAAGAGGCATGGTCGGGATTTTTCAGCCTTTTAGTGATGCAATTAAATTGTACACTAAAGAATTTTTTATTCCTCTTAAGTCTAATGATTATCCCTATTGGGTAACTCCTTTAATTGCTCTTGGTATTAGTCTGAGAGCATGGGTAGTTTATCCTTATTTTTATTTGCTTAGAAGTTGAAAGTTAAGAGTAATATATATATTTTGTGTATTAAGAGTTGGAGTTTACAGAATTATAGTGTCCGGGTGATTTTCTAATTCTTCTTATTCAATTTTAGGGTGTATACGAGTATTAGCACAATCAATTTCTTATGAAGTAAGTTTTTTTTTTTTAGTTTTATGCTTATTATATTTTTCTGAGTCAGCTAGAATATTGGAATTTCTTGTGTTTCAACAATTTACATGATTTTTAACGTTTTTATTTCCTATTTTTTTAATACTTTTAGTTTCTTTTCTTGCAGAACTTAATCGTACACCTTTTGATTTTTCTGAAGGAGAGTCAGAACTTGTCTCAGGGTTTAATGTTGAATATGGGGGTTCAGGATTTGCTTTTATTTTTTTATCAGAGTATTTAAGAATCTTATTTAGTAGAGTTGTATTAGCTCTTTTTTTTTTAGGCTCTCTAACTGAGTATTTATTCTATTTTAAAATAGGGGTAGTCAGAGTTTTTATTATCATTATTCGAGGGACATTACCTCGTTATCGTTATGATAAACTTATAAGTATGTGTTGAAAAACTTATTTAACAGTGGTCTTGTTTTTAATATTATTTTATTCTATTATTTCTCTATAAAGGTGTCGGTAAATTTAAGTTAAGCTTTAGATAAAGTTTCTTGTTTTACTTTCAAGGTAAATATTTTGTATAAATTACAAAGCTATTTTAATAAATTATCTCATATTTGCTGAGAAATAGGAAGTAAAATAAATATTAGAAAATAAAATACGGTTAATATTTGTCTAATTCTTACGTAGGGAGTTTCAACAGGTTTTATTCCAATTCAAGTAAGTAAAATAAAAATATTAACTCATATCCAGAATAAGTGTTGAGTAATAGGATAAAATTGGAAACCCTTGTGGAATGACGGGGGGAATAAAATAAGTAGAATTAAAATTAAAATAGATGAAACTAAAGCGATAACTCCTCCCAGTTTATTTGGGATTGCACGTAAAATTGAGTAAGCAAATAAAAAATATCATTCTGGTTGGATATGGAGGGGTGTGTTTAGGGGATTAGCTGGAATAAAATTGTCTGGATCATTGAGTATGTAAGGGTTATATATAATCAATATTAAAAATATAATTAGGAATGTTGAGTATCCTAGTAAATCTTTAATAATAAAATAAGGATGAAAAGGGATTTTATCGTTATTTTTAGGGGTACCCAAGGGGTTTGATGAACCTGACTCATGTAAAAATACTAAATGAATTATAATTAATCTTGCCAGGATAAAAGGTAGAAGAAAATGAATTGTAAAAAATCGCGTTAAAGTGGGGTTATCTACGGCAAATCCTCCTCACAGCCAGGTAACTATTGTTTCTCCTAAATAGGGAATAGCTGATAATAAATTTGTGATTACTGTTGCTCCTCAGAAAGATATTTGTCCCCATGGCAACACATATCCTAGAAAAGCTGTACCTATAGTTAAGAACAAAATAATAATTCCTCTTGTTCAAGTTTTTCTGAGTTGGCTGGAGTTAAAATAAATTCCTCGTCTAATATGGAGATAAATGAAAATAAAAAAAAAAGATGCTCCATTTGAATGGATGGCTCGCAGTATTCATCCATTATTAACATCTCGACATGTATGAATTACTCTTTCAAAAGCAATATGAATATTGGCTGAAAAATGTATGGCTAAAAATAATCCTGATAAAATTTGGATTATTAGTATAAGTCCTAGAAGAGAACCAAAGTTTCATAAGATTCTGATATTAGAGGGGGTGGGTAAGTTAATTAAAGCGTTGTAAATTGGGGAAACTAAGGGACTAGATTTGATTTTTGAATTTATCATTAGTATTTTTTACGTATTGGACCCTTAGTTAAAGTTATTATATTGATCATAATAATTAATGCTGCAAGTAAGTAGATGAATATAAATGTTGATATAAAAATATTTAAGGGTATAAAGAGTTTCAAGAAGTCAAAATTTATATTATCTATTAATTGAAAATTGTCATATATTAATAATTGAGTGGGAGTGGTATAAAATATAGGTAGGGATAAAATTCTGTATATAAGAGGAAGTTTTATGTTTGAAATTTTGAATTGAACGTTTGAGCAAATACTTGTCGTGTACATAAAAATAACTATTAGTCCTCCTACTATAATTAAAAAAATTGATATGGGGACTCATCTTGAAATAGAGATAACTCGAGAAATTAGGCATAAAATAAAAGTTTGAATAAGAATTAGGAATCCTAAAGAAACTGGGGTAGAAATGAAAGGCATAATTCTGGAAATATAGAATATTATAAATAAAAGTGTTTTTAGTATGTCAGTAAGTAGTTTAAATAACAAAATATTAGTTTTGGAGACTAAAAATACAAAATAAGTTTTACTGATGCTAAAAATTATTATTTCTTTGATTTACAAGATCAATATTTTAGTATAAACTATTTTAGCATTTGTTGGTATTTATCAGATGTTTATTTATATTTTATTTTGGATTAAACATGTTTTTTATATTAAAAAAACATGTTTTGATATTACTTTTAACTTTAGAATTTTTAGTTTTAACTATTTTATTAATATTATTAAACTTTTTAATAAATTTCATGTTTGATGGTATAATTCTTATTTATTTTATTATTGTTATGGTTTGTGAAGGTGTTATAGGTTTGGTTTTACTTACACTGCTTGTTCGTAGTCATGGAAGAGATTACACAAAAAGATTAATGGTTTTTAGATGTTAGAATTAGGGTTAGGGTTACTAGGACTTTTTGTGGTTATAAGTTGAGAATTGGTTGTAGGATCACTTGTTTTTTTTATTTTATTTCTTTTATTGAATATGAGAGAAAGAGGAGAAATAACAATTAAATTAATTTTTATGTTATTAAGCTTATGATTAGTAATTATAATAGTTTTATCTGTAGAAAAATTCTCTAGGAGGTTAGATTTATATTTAATTTTTATTTTTATGTTAATTAGATTAATCATTGTGTTTTATTCTGAAACTTTAATTAGATTTTATTTTGGATTTGAAATGAGTGTAATTCCTATTTTTTTAATTATTTTAGGATGAGGTTATCAACCCGATCGCGTTGAAGCTGGAGTTTATATAATTACTTATACAGTATTTTTTTCACTTCCGTTGTTAATAGGTATTTATTATTTAAATATAGGGTATAAATTAGTAGGAATACCTCTGTTTTTTATATTTTTATTAGCTTTTTTAGTAAAATTTCCTTTAGTGGGACTTCATTTATGACTTCCTCGTGCTCACGTAGAGGCACCAGTTTATGGTTCAATAATTTTAGCGGGAGTAATACTAAAACTGGGAGGATATGGGGTTATTAAATTAAGTTTTATTATAGGAGATTTTTTATTTAAATATTCTTCAATAATTTTAATTTTTAGTATTCTAGGTGGGTTAATTTTAACTGGTGTTTGTTTTGTTCAAACTGATATAAAAATATTAATTGCATATTCTTCTATTGTTCATATAAGAGTTGTGTTGAGAGGAGTTTTAACTATAAAAATTAGAGGATTAGTTGGCAGTGTTTATTTAATAGTGGGGCACGGGCTATGTTCATCCGGACTTTTTTGTGTTTTAGGATTAATTTATAATCGTTCTTTAACTCGTAGTTTATATTTAAATAAAGGAATAATGAATATTATTCCTATCAGAAGATTTTGGTGATTTTTATTTTGTTCTTCAAATTTATCTTTCCCTCCTTGTTTAAATTTACCAGGTGAAATTTTTTTATTTATTTCTATTTTAGGGTGAAATTGACACTTTTTTTTAATCGTAGGATTATTAGGTGTTTCAAGTTCTATGTATAGAATTTATTTGTTTTCTTTTTCTCAACAGGGAAAATTAACTTTTTATTTTTCTTTTAAATCCTTTAATTTATATGAATGTTTACTATTAAGTATGCATTGAATTCCTTTAAATTTATTTATTTTAGATTTAAGAATTATAACTTTTTAACTGAAATAGTTTAAATAAAATACTGATTTGTGGATTCAGAGATTACCATTATTTCAGTTTTGCAAAAAAGAAAATTTCATTTTATATTTTTTTTTATAACTTTAGTTTATAGTTTTTTATTTTTTTTGTTTGTTTATAATTTTGGTTTAATAAAGTTAATTTTAATTGAAATAGAGTTGCTGATAGTTAACAGAGTAAGATTTACTTATGTTTTATATGTAGATTGATTGTCTTTGCTCTTTTCTATTATTGTAATAATAATTTCTTCTTTAATTATTGTTTATTCAAAGGTTTATATGGGCAAGGAATGCTACCGGTTTTTTTGGTTAATATTTTTATTTATTGTATTTATATTAATTATAATTTTTAGCCCAAGCATTGTTGGAGTTCTTTTGGGCTGGGATGGTTTGGGAATTATTTCCTATTGTTTAGTTATTTATTATCAAAACACTGATGCTTATAATTCTGGGTTCATTACTGCTGCTAGTAACCGTTTGGGAGATAGAATATTAATTTTAGCTGTAGTTTGGTCTAGTATAGGAGGAAATTTCATGTTTTGAGAAGTAAACTCAGGTCTTGTATTTTTTATTTTGGCTTGTATGACAAAAAGTGCTCAGTTTCCTTTTAGAGCATGACTTCCTGCTGCTATGGCAGCTCCTACTCCTATTTCTTCTTTAGTCCATTCTTCAACTTTAGTAACTGCTGGGGTGTACATGATAATCCGATTCTTTAATTCCTTGATATTAAGAGGATTTAATATACTATTAATAATTATTTCAATAATTACAATTTTTATTGCTGGTTTGGGGGCTTTAGAAGAATATGATATAAAACGATTAATTGCTCTATCTACTTTAGGTCAATTAGGATTTATGCTTTTTATTTTATCTCTAGGACATTTTGATGTAGCTTTTTTTCACCTTCTTGTTCATGCTTTATTTAAAGCTTTACTGTTCATATGTGCTGGGTTTATCATTCATGGAGGCATAGGAGTGCAGGATTTGCGTAAAATAGGGAGCTTGGGAAGAGATTTTGTTGTTGTAGTTTGTTTCAACATTTCTGTGTTTAGCTTGATGGGGGTTCCCTTTACTTCTGGATTTTATTCTAAGGATTCTTTATTGGAATTAGCAAGATGCAGATATGGGGGAGTTGGATTAGGAATATTTATTTTATTTATGGCTTTGATTACTGTTGCGTATAGTATGCGGTTAATTTTATATTTATCTTCTTATTCGGGGTGGGTGTTGTGGGTAGGTGGGTCAAAAAATTTATGTTTATCTATTTTAACTTTAGCTTTAACTAATATTTTTTTAGGAAGTATGATAAGTTGAATGTTGTGCGAATTAAATTTAATTAGATTGTCTTTTTCTGTAAAACTTATACCTATTTTTATTATTATTCTAGGGTGTATTTGAAGGGGGGATCTTGTTCTAGGATTTAAATTAAAATTTTTATTAGCAAATTTGTGTTTTCTTTCTAGTTTAACTAAGAAGATTGGGCTAATTTCGAAGGAAGGATTAATAAGAATAATATTATTAGACCAGGGCTGGTGCGAAGGGTTTATAAGTGGTTCCAAAAATATTTCTTTAGTATTTTCTAAGTGATTAAAATCTATGAGAGGGCAGAATCCAATTATTTTGTTGTTAGGAGTAGTTATTATTATTATTTTTATTGTGTTTCCAAGTAGTTTAAGAAGAACAAAATTTTGAAGAAATTTAAGTAGTGTAAACTCTTGGAAAATTTCTTTTTTGCGGTGAAAAAGCAATGTTTTAAATAAACTACAAAAGGGGGTGTCTAACAATGGCTTGCTTTGAGATAGTTAGCAGCTTTCTCTAAGACTCCTTGTAAAGGAATTTTTTTTCAATTTAATTATTAACAATAATTTGTCTCTTTTTGACTTCTTTACAATTAATAAGGAGCAAGCTCTGTGACTAGGTCGAAACTAGTTGTATTAATTACTTCTGTATTATCAGATTAACAAATTTAGTTTTTTTTAAGTGCAAATTAAATGTTATAAAAACTTTAATCCTATTTTCAGTTTATTGTTCCTTCTTTTCATTCTAGTATTAACCCAACAATTAGTAGTATAATAAGAGTTACTGAAGTTATTATTCAATTTGTTACTATAATTTTTTGTTTAATCAGGGGTGATGGGAAGATAAGAGTAATTTCAATATCAAAAATTAAAAATATGAGTGCAATAGAAAAAAAGTGTACAGAATAAGAAATTCGTGGCTTGGACAGGGGGTCAAACCCACATTCAAAGGGGGATATTTTTTCTCGTCTTAATTGTTTGTGATTGTTTAGAATTGGTAAAATATTTATAATTAGAGTAAGGATAGAGAAAATAAAAACCTTGAAGAATAAAATTAATAATATTATCTTATCAAAATGATCTATTAGTTGGAAGCTAATTATAATTGTTTTATACTAATAAGATTAAATTGAATTAGGGTTTATTTTCCTCATCAGTAAATTCTTATGTAGACAAATAATCATACTACGTCTACAAAGTGTCAGTATCAAATAGATATTTCTATTCCTAAATGATGTTTGCTGGAGAAGTGTATTATTTTTAATCGTGTGAGAACTTGAGTAAGGAAGGTGGTTCCAATAATAACATGAATTCCGTGAAATCCTGTCGTAACAAAAAATCTTCTTCCGTATACTGAGTCTCTAATGCAGAATGGGCAGGTTATATATTCATAGAATTGTAAGATGGAGAATAATAATCCTAGTGTGATTGTAATGAAAAGTCTTTTGTTTGTTTGATTTAAGTTGTTGAAGCATATTCTAGAGTGAGCCCACGTAACTGAAATTCCTGATCTTAATAAAATGATTGTGTTTATAAGAGGAATATTTATTGGATTAAATGATTTAATATTAAGGGGGGGTCACATTAATCCTATTTCGTAATTAGGAGAAAGTCTATGGTGAAAAAATCTTCAGAAGAATCTAAAAAAAAACAGAATTTCAGATCTAATGAATAATATTATCCCATATTTTATTGAGATTATAACAATTTTTGTGTGGTTTCCTTGAAATGTTCTTTCTCGTTGAATGTCTCGTCATCATAAAAACATGATTAATGTTGTTATGATTATTCTTATTATTATCAAAGAAGTTTTTTTGACATTGAAAAATATAACATTAAATAGTGTTAAATTGAGAACTGATAGAGAGATAATAATTGGTCAGGGTGAAGGGTCAACAAGATGAAATTGGTGGTTTTTTTTCATTAAGAAATTTCTCTGGAGTATAGTGTTATTAATACAGAAAATACATATGACTGGATGACAGCAACTATTAATTCAAATGTTAAGAACAATGTTTGAATAGTCAGGATAACTAATCATGTATAGTTTTTAATATTTAGAGTGTTCCCTAGAAGAGCTATGAGAAGGTGTCCTGCAATTAGGTTTGCAGTTAATCGTACAGCTAAGGCTATAGGTCGGATAATATTTCTTGTTATTTCAATTATTACTATTATTGGCATAAGAATATTTGGTGTTCCAGAGGGGACTAAGTGTCTGAGTGTTGTTTTAGTCAATTTAATTCAGAAGAATATAATAATAGACATTCAAATTGGTAGCGCGAGTGATAAGGAAAAAGATAGGTGGGCTGAACAACAGAATGAATAGGGGAAGTTTCTGGTGATGTTACTAATTAAAATAAAAAAAAATAGGGTAATTGGGATGAGAGTTGTTCCTTTTATTATAATGGTTTTTGTGAATAGAGATGAAAATTCATTATTTAATGTTGTTGTTATTTTTTTTATTAGAATATTTATTCGTGATTGTGGTTTTCAGTATACTAGCGGTAAAAGAATAGACGGTAAAATTATAGATCTTCAATTTATTGGGATAGGTCTTACTGTTGTTGGGTCAAATATTGAAAATAATCTTGTTATCATTTGATATTTATATAATTTGTTTTAGTTTTTCTTTTTTTACTAAAGTAATTTTTAGGAGTAAAATAAATAATAGAGGAAATGAAAATTAGTATGAAGAGAGAGAAAAGTAAAATAGTTATTCATGGAAGAGGAGATATTTGAGGTATAAAGAAGTAAAATATTACTCTGATCTGACAATTCAGTATTATATGAATTAACTAACTTCTTATTTAGGGTAGATGCATATACCATTAACTGGTTTAAGAGACCATTACTTGCTTTTCAGTCACTAAATAAGTCAAATGTTTTAATTCATGAAATAAAAAATTTTATAGGAATAACATCTACTACGATTGGTATAAATGAGTGATTGGCTCCACAGATTTCTGAGCATTGCCCAAAAAATTTCCCTGAGCGATTAGGAAACAGAGAAATTTGGTTTAGCCGTCCAGGAGTTGCATCTATTTTAATTCCTATGGAAGGGACGGTTCAAGAGTGTAAAACATCATGTGAAGATGTAATTAGCCGTGTTTGGCAGTTTAGCGGGACTGGAGTAGAATTATCGACTTCAAGTAAGCGAAAAGTTCTTAAAGGTAATATATAAGATTCAAATTCAATAGAGGAGAAGTCATTATATTCATAGGATCAGTATCATTGGTGACCAAGAATTTTAATAGTTAAAATAGGTAAATTTAACTCATCTATTAAATATAACAAGTGAAGGGAGGGGATGGCAATGATTCTTAATACAATTGTTGGAATAAGAGTTCAAATTAATTCAATTATTTGATTTTCTAGAATTTTGTTTCTTAAATATGAAGATTTAATTATTTTAATCATGAAAAATGAGACTAAAGATAAAATTGTTGTGATAATAAGTATTCTGTAGTCATGAAATAAGATTAATTGTTCTATTATAGGTGAAGCTCTATCAAAAAGGGAAATTTTTATTCAGTCAATTTCTAAAGGAAATAATTCTTTTTTAAATCTTAAATTTAACACATAAATCTGTCACATTAGAAATTTAAGTTAAGATTGAGGGGATCTCAGAGTAACTATGTTCAATTGGGGGTGAGTTTTGTATTCATTCTATTATTATATAATTTCTGTTGAATATAATAATACGATTAGAAGTTATTGCTTCTCAAATAATAATTATAAATAAAAGCACTGAAAATAGTGAGATTATAGACCCTAAGGAAGAAATAATATTTCAAAAAATAAGAAGGTCTGGATAGTTTGAGTATCGTCGAGGTATCCCTATAAGTCCTAAGAAGTGTTGAGGAAAAAACGTAGTATTTACTCCTAGAAAAGTTCTTAGAAATTGAGCTTTTAATAAAGTTTTATTTATTGTATTTCCTGTTAGTAAAGGGTATCAATTAATAAATCTAGCAATAATAGCAAATACAGCTCCCATAGATAGTACATAATGAAAATGGGCAACAACATAGTAAGTATCATGAAGGATAATGTCAATTGATGAATTTGCTAGAATTACTCCCGTTAATCCTCCTACTGTAAATAGGAAAATGAATCCTAAAGATCAAGAAATGCTTGGAGAAAATTTTATTTTTATTCCATAGATTGTAGCTAGTCAACTAAAAATTTTAATTCCTGTTGGAACCGCGATAATTATAGTTGCTGAAGTAAAATAAGCTCGTGAGTCTACATCTATTCCTACAGTAAATATGTGATGAGCTCATACAATAAAGCCTAAAATTCCAATAGCTAGCATGGCATAAATCATTCCTAATGTACCAAATGCTGATGTTTTTCCTCTTTCTTGTGTAGTGATATGGGAAATTAGTCCGAACCCTGGAAGAATAAGAATGTATACCTCAGGGTGTCCAAAAAATCAGAATAAGTGTTGGTATAAAATAGGATCTCCACCTCCTGCTGGATCAAAAAATGAAGTGTTTAAGTTTCGATCTGTAAGTAATATAGTGATAGCTCCAGCTAGTACTGGTAGTGCAAAAAGCAGTAATAAAGCTGTGATTAATACGGATCAAACAAATAAGGGTATTTTTTCTAAGTTACATAAGTTTACGCGTATGTTAATGATTGTTGTAATAAAATTAATAGCTCCTAAAATAGAGGAAATTCCTGCTAGGTGGAGAGAAAAAATAGCTATATCAATGGAATATCCTCTATGGAAAATGGAATTTGACAGAGGAGGGTATACTGTTCATCCTGTCCCCACCCCCTGGTCGATTAATCTACTTATAATCAATAGAATAACAGAAGGAATAAGTAATCAAAATCTTAAATTGTTTAATCGTGGGAAAGCTATATCTGGGGCTCCAATTATAAGGGGAACAAGCCAGTTTCCAAATCCTCCAATAATAATTGGTATTGTTATGAAAAAAATTATAATGAAAGCATGCGCAGTTACAATTGAATTATAAATTTGATCATTAATAAGTATAGGTGAGGATTGACTTAGCTCTAACCGGATAATTATTCTAAGGGACAGCCCTAAAAGTCCTGCTCAGATTCCAAAAATAAAGTATAGAGTTCCAATAATTTTATGGTTAGTTCTTGTAATTCATATCATGGGACAATATGGCTGATATAGGCGAGGAACTGTAAATTCTTTTATAAACTTTGTTTTTTTGTTAATTAGATTTTTTAGTCAATTATGATTTTGAATTGCAAATTCAGAGGTAACAGTGTTAAAAATTTTCAAAGTCTAATAAAATATTTTTAACTTTGAAGGTTACTAGTTTTGTTAACTTAAGACTTTATGTTAACAAAACAAATAATAGAGGTGAAAATATGTTTATTAATAGGAAAAATAGGAAAGGTTTTTTAATTGAAGGATATTTTATTTTTCATTTGATTGCTTCTGAGAATTTTATTATTGTTGTAATTGCACATTTAATATAAAAGAAAAGAGTGAATAAAGAAAACAAAATTCTTGTTAAACAAATGATAGGAGCATGAATAGAGATTTTTTTAATTACTATTCATTTAGGTAAAAATCCTAGAAGGGGGGGTATTCCTCTTAATGATAACATGAGAGTGTAAAAAAATATTTTTTCTTGGGTTTGGTGAGGTTTAATTTGTGTTAATCATTTATTTTGTGTTTTTTTTATGTAAATAACAACTAGCATATTAGTAATAAAATAAATAACAAAAAACAACGTAAAAAAAAAATGAGAGTGTGAAAGAGCTATTATTATTCACCCTCTATTTCTAATGGAGGAAAATGCTACTATTTTTCGGATGGAAGATTGTGTGATTCCTCCAATTCTTCCTATAATTAGATTGCACACACAAATTCAAGGAGTTAGTGATATTCATGAAGAATATAAAATAAATAGGGGTACTAATTTTTGCATAGTAATAAAAAGTAAGAATCTAAAATAATTAAATTTTTCTAAAATATCAGGAGTTCAAATATGGAGGGGAGCCATACCTCTTTTTAGAGTTAATGCAAGGGGAGGGAGGATTGCATTAATTGTTGATATTTCATTAAAATAAATTATGTTAATTCTAATAGTAAGCAAAAAAATTAGTGACCCTACGGATTGAATCAAGAAATATTTTATTGTTCTTTCTAGGGAGTAATACGTTAAAGGTTTAATTAGAATAAACACGAAGGAGAGGAGATTAATTTCTAATCCTATTCAAATTATTATTCATGAGGAGGAGGATAAAGATAAAATAATTGATAATATGTAGGTGGGGAAAATAATAAAGTTAAATTTTTTTATTAGAAAAAAGATTTATTCTATGTTTGGATTATGAGTCCAATAGCTTTATATTAGCTTATTTTTCTTACATTTTAGTGTTGTTGCACATGAATTTTTGGTATTCAAGGGTTTAATTTATATTAAAAAATGTATTTAAAGTAGAGAGAGTTAAATTTAACATATTTTATCACATCAAGATAGCCCTTTTTCAGGCATCGCTCTAA